AACAAGTAGGTCTACGCCAGGAGAATTAGTAATGTGTCAAGAAAAATTGGTACAAGAGGCTGTGGATACACTTCTTGATAATGGGATACGCGGACAACCAATGAGGGATGGTCATAATAAAGTTTACAAGTCATTTTCAGATGTAATTGAAGGCAAAGAGGGAAGATTTCGCGAGACTCTGCTTGGTAAACGGGTCGATTATTCGGGGCGTTCCGTCATTGTTGTGGGTCCTTCGCTTTCATTACATCAATGTGGATTACCTCGAGAAATAGCAATAGAGCTTTTCCAAACATTTGTAATTCGTGGTCTAATCAGACAACATATTGCTTCTAACATAGGGATTGCAAAAAGTAAAATTCGGGAAAAAGAACCGATTGTATGGGAAATACTTCAAGAAGTTATGCAGGGGCATCCTGTATTGTTGAATAGAGCACCTACTCTGCATAGATTGGGCATACAGGCGTTCCAACCCATTTTAGTGGAGGGACGTGCGATTTGTTTACACCCATTAGTTTGTAAGGGCTTTAATGCGGACTTTGACGGGGACCAAATGGCTGTTCATGTACCTTTATCTTTGGAAGCTCAAGCGGAGGCCCGTTTACTTATGTTTTCTCATATGAATCTCTTGTCTCCAGCTATTGGAGATCCCATTTCCGTACCAACTCAAGATATGCTTATCGGACTCTATGTATTAACGATCGGGAATCGGCGGGGTATTTGTGCAAATAGATATAATCCATATAATTCTAATTGCGGAAACTACCAAAATAAAAAAGTTGAAAAAAATAACTATAAGTATACGAAAGAGAAAGAGCCGTATTTTTGTAGTTCCTATGATGCACTTGGAGCTTATCGGCAGAAACGAATCAATTTAGATAGTCCTTTTTGGCTCCGGTGGCGGCTAGATCACCGTGTCATTGGCTCAAGAGAAGTTCCTATCGAAGTTCAATATGAATCTTTGGGTACTTATCATGAGATTTATGGGCACTATCTAATAGTGGGAAGTGTAAAAAAAGAAATCCGTTGTATATACATTCGAACCACTGTTGGTCATGTTTCTTTTTATCGAGAAATAGAAGAAGCCATACAGGGGTTTTGTCGGGCCTACTCATACACTATCTGAACTAAGAAATTCGATTAGACGATACCGGTGCCCGTGGGAAGACGGGTCTATCCAATTTCACTGGTATTATCATAATTTCTGAATTTCTATGTGAATCAAGATTGAGGAAAGGAAGTTTTCGAATCACTGACTCAGGCCTATTGTCGAATCCTACTCAGCGGAATATGGAGGTACTTATGGCAGAACGAGCCGATCTGGTCTTTCACAATAAAGTGATAGATGGAACTGCTATGAAACGACTTATTAGCAGATTAATAGATCATTTCGGAATGGCATATACATCACATATCCTGGATCAAGTTAAGACTTTGGGTTTCCAGCAAGCCACTGCTACATCTATTTCATTAGGGATTGATGATCTTTTAACAATACCTTCTAAGGGATGGTTAGTCCAAGATGCTGAACAACAAAGTTTTATTTTGGAGAAACACCATCATTATGGGAATGTACATGCGGTAGAAAAATTACGTCAATCCATTGAGATATGGTATGCCACAAGTGAATATTTGAGACAAGAAATGAATCCTAATTTTCGGATGACTGATCCCTCTAATCCAGTCTATCTAATGTCTTTTTCGGGAGCTCGAGGAAATGCATCTCAGGTACATCAATTAGTAGGTATGAGAGGATTAATGTCGGATCCCCAAGGACAAATGATTGATTTACCCATTCAAAGCAATTTACGCGAAGGACTTTCTTTGACAGAATATATAATTTCCTGCTACGGGGCTCGAAAAGGAGTCGTGGATACTGCTGTACGAACATCAGATGCTGGATATCTCACGCGTAGACTTGTTGAAGTAGTTCAACACATTATTGTACGTAGAACAGATTGTGGTACTATCCGAGCTATTTCCGTGAGTCCTCGAAACGGGGTGACAGAAAAAATTTTTGTCCAAACCCTAATTGGTCGTGTATTAGCAGACGATATATATATGGGGATACGATGCATTGCCGCTCGAAATCAAGATATTGGGATTGGACTTGCCAATCGATTCATAACCTTTCGAGCACAACCAATATATATTCGAACCCCTTTTACTTGCAGGAATACATCTTGGATCTGTCAATTATGTTATGGCAGAAGCCCCACTCACGGCGACCTGGTCGAGTTGGGGGAAGCCATAGGTATTATTGCGGGTCAATCAATTGGGGAACCGGGGACTCAACTAACATTAAGAACTTTTCACACGGGTGGAGTATTCACAGGCGGTACTGCCGAACATGTACGAGCTCCTTCTAATGGAAAAATAAAGTTCAATGAGTATTTGGTTCATCCCACACGTACCCGTCATGGGCATCCTGCTTTTCTATGTTCTATAGACTTGTATGTAACTATTGATAGTCGGGATATTATACATAGTGTGAATATTCCACCAAAAAGTTTGATTTTAGTTCAAAATGATCAATATGTAGAATCTGAACAAGTGATTGCCGAGATTCGTGCTGGAACGTCTACTTTTCATTTTAAAGAGAGGGTTCGAAAACATATTTATTCTGAATCAGAGGGAGAAATGCACTGGAGTACTGATGTCTACCACGCACCTGAATATACATATAGTAATGTTCATCTATTACCAAAAACAAGTCATTTATGGATATTAGCGGGGTGTCCGTGCAGATCCAGTATAGTGTCTTTTTCGCTTCACAAGGATCAAGATCAAATGAATGTTCATTCTTTTTCTGTCGACGAAAGATATAGCTCTGACCTCTCAATCACTAAGGATCGAGTAAGACATAAATTGTTGGATCCTTCTGGTACTCGTAAAAAAGATAGGGAAATTCTTGATTATTCAAGACTTGATCGAATTATATCCAATGGTCATTGGAATTTCATATACCCTTCGATTCTCCAAGAGAATTCTGATTTCTTGGCGAAAAGACGAAGAAATAGATTTCTCATCCCATTACAATACGATCAAGAACGAGAGAAAGAATTAATACCCTCTTTTGGTATTTCGATTGAAATACCCATAAATGGTATTTTACGTAGAAATAGTATTCTTGCTTATTTTGATGATCCACGATACAGAAGAAAGAGTTCGGGAATTACTAAATATGGGACCGCGGAGGTGGATTCAATAGTAAAAAAAGAAGATTTGATTGAGTATCGAGGAGCAAAAGAATTTAGTCCGAAATACCAAATGAAAGTGGATCGGTTTTTTTTTATTCCCGAAGAGGTGCATATCTTACCCGGATCTTCGTCTATAATGGTCCGGAACAATAGTATCATTGGAGTAGATACACAACTCGCTTTAAATACAAATACAAGAAGCCGAGTAGGTGGATTAGTCCGAGTGGAGAGAAAAAAAAAAAGTATTGAACTGAAAATCTTTTCTGGAGATATTCATTTTCCCGGAGAGACAGATAAGATATCCAGACACAGTGGCATTTTGATACCACCAGGAACGGAAAAAAAAAATTCTAAGGAATCAAAAACAAAATCGAAAAATGGGATCTATGTCCAACGGATCACACCTATAAAAAAAAAGTATTTTGTTTTGGTTCGGCCCGTAGTCACATATGAAATAGCTGATGGGATAAATTTAGCAAAACTTTTCCCTCAAGATCTCTTGCAGGAAAAAGAAAATGTCCAGCTTAGAGTTGTCAATTATATCCTTTATGGAAATGGAAAGTCAATTCGAGGAATTTATCACACAAGTATTCAATTAGTTCGGACTTGCTTAGTATTGAATTGGGACCAAGAAAAAAACGGTTCTATGGAAGAGGTTCATGCTTCCTTTGTTGAAGTAAGGGCAAATGATCTGATTCGTGATTTCATAAGAATTCAATTAGTCAAGTCTACTATTTCATATACCGGAAAAAGATACGATACGGCAGGTTCGGGATTGATTCCTGATAATGGATTAGATCGCACCAATATCAATCCTTTTTATTCCAAAGTGAAGATTCCATTAGTTACCCAGCATCAAGGAACTATTGGTACGTTGTTGAATCGAAATAAGGAAGGCCAATCTTTGAGAATTTTGTCATCATTCAATTGTTTTCGAGTTGGTCCATTCAACGGTTCGAAATATAACAATGTGGCAAAAGAATCGAATCCCATAACTCCAATTAGGGGTTTGTTGGGCCCCTTAGGTACAATAGTACCTAAAATAGTGAACTTTTATTCATCTTACCATTTAATAACTCATAATCAGATCTTGTTAAACAAATATTGGCTACTTGACAATTTTAAACAGACTTTCCAAGTACTTGAAGTACTTAAATACTGTTTAATAGATGAAAATAGGAGGATTTATAATCCCAGTCCATGGAATAACATCATTTTGAATCCATCCCATTTGAATTGGTGCTTTCTACATTACAATTATTGTGAAGAGACATCCACAATAATTAGCATTGGACAATTTATTTGTGAAAATATATCCATATTTAAATATGGACCACACATAAAAAAATCTGGTCAAATTCTAATTGTTCATGTTGACTCTTTAATTATAAGATCAGCTAAGCCTTATTTGGCCACTCCAGGAGCGACTGTTCATGGACATTATGGAGAAACCCTTTCTGAAGGAGATACATTAGTTACATTTATATATGAAAAATCCCGATCTGGTGACATAACGCAAGGTCTTCCAAAAGTGGAACAAATCTTAGAAGTGCGCTCGATTGGTTCAATATCGATGAACCTTGAAAGGAGAGTTGAAGGTTGGAACGAGCGTATACCAAGAGTTCTTGGAATTCCTTGGGGATTCTTAATTGGAGCTGAGCTAACCATAGTCCAAAGTCGTATCTCTTTGGTTAATAAGATCCAAAAGGTTTATCGATCCCAGGGGGTACAGATCCATAATAGACATATAGAGATTATTGTACGGCAAGTAACATCAAAAGTGTTAGTTTCAGAAGATGGAATGTCTAATGTTTTTTTACCTGGAGAACTAATCGGATTGTTGCGAGCGGAACGAGCAGGGCGTGCTTTAGACGAAGCAATCTGTTATCGGGCAATTTTATTGGGAATAACGAGGGCATCTCTGAATACTCAAAGTTTCATATCCGAAGCAAGTTTTCAAGAAACTGCTAGAGTTTTGGCAAAAGCTGCTCTACGGGGTCGTATTGATTGGTTGAAGGGTCTGAAAGAAAATGTTGTTTTGGGGGGGATTATCCCTGTCGGTACTGGATTCAAAAAATTAGTGCACCGTTCAAGGCAAGACATTCATTTGGAAATAAAAAAGAAAAATCTATTCGAGTTGGAAATGAGAGATATTTTGTTACACCATAGAGAATTTTTTTGTTCTTGCGCCCCAAGCAATTTCTATGACACACCAGAAAAATCATTTAAGCGAATTCATAATTCTTAAGGAGATATTTTTCTTTTTACTTTACTAGTTATTGATTGGGTACTAAATAAAATGAAGAAATTCAGTTAAGTAATAAAAAAAAAATGAATGGTTTGGGCTGTGTATCAACGGTCAATCCCGGCAGAAGGTTCCGTAGGAACAATTATTTATTTGTTTATTTGTTAAAAAAAAAAAGAAAGCGTGGGAAAGATGACAAGAAGATATTGGAACATCCATTTGGAAGAGATGATGGAAGCAGGAGTTCATTTTGGTCATGGTACTAAGAAATGGAATCCTAGAATGGCCCCTTACATCTCTGCAAAGCGTAAAGGTATTCATATTATAAATCTCACTAGAACTGCTCGTTTTTTATCGGAAGCCTGCGATTTAGTTTTTGATGCAGCAAGTCGAGGAAAAAACTTCTTAATTGTTGGTACCAAAAATAAAGCAGCGGATTTAGTAGCATCAGCTGCAATAAGGGCTCGATGTCATTATGTTAATAGAAAATGGCTCGGCGGTATGTTAACGAATTGGTCCACTACGGAAACGAGACTTCATAAGTTCAGAGACTTAAGAGCAGAACAAAAGATGGGGAAACTCAACCGTCTCTCTAAAAGAGATGCAGCAATGTTGAAGAGAAAATTATCTACTTTGCAAACATATCTGGGCGGGATCAAATATATGACTGAATTGCCCGATATTGTAATAATCGTTGATCAGCAAGAAGAATATACAGCTCTTCGAGAATGTGTCATTTTGGGAATTCCGACTATTTGTTTAATCGATACAAATTGTGACCCAGATCTCGCAGATATTTCGATTCCAGCCAACGATGACGCTATAGCTTCAATCCGATTGATTCTTAACAAATTGGTATCCGCAATTTGTGAGGGCCGTTCTAGCTATATAAGAAGTCGTTGATTATGTTATGATTAAGAATAATAATAATTAGATTAGTTAATTATTTTGATTTATTGGATCGGTTACTATTCTTGTCTTTCATTTTTAAAAAGAGATAAAATGGGATATTGATATTATGTTATGTGATTTCTTGGTATCCTAACTATATGATTAATGATGAAAGTAGATGAGTCGAGAAAGAGATGGTTGAATCAAAATAATTCTTTTTTTCAGTTCGATTTCTGTCAGAGGACAATATGAATGTTATACCATGTTCCATTAAAATACTCAAAGGGTTATACGATATATCAGGTGTAGAAGTAGGCCAACATTTATATTGGCAAATAGGAGGTTTACAAATTCATGCCCAAGTACTTATCACTTCTTGGGTCGTAATTGCTATCTTATTAGGTTCAGTCATCATATCCGTTCGGAATCCACAAACCATTCCGACCGACGGTCAGAATTTCTTCGAATATGTCCTTGAATTTATTCGAGACTTGAGCAAAACTCAGATTGGAGAAGAATATGGCCCTTGGGTTCCCTTTATTGGAACTATGTTCCTATTTATTTTTGTTTCGAATTGGTCAGGTGCCCTTTTACCTTGGAAAATCATACAGTTACCTCATGGGGAGCTAGCCGCCCCCACAAATGATATAAATACTACGGTTGCTTTAGCTTTACTCACGTCAGTAGCATATTTTTATGCGGGTCTTACCAAAAAAGGATTGGGTTATTTCGGAAAATACATTCAACCAACTCCCATACTTTTACCAATTAACATACTAGAAGATTTCACAAAACCTTTATCTCTTAGTTTTCGACTTTTCGGGAATATATTAGCTGATGAATTAGTAGTTGTTGTTCTTGTTTCTTTAGTACCTTTAGTAGTTCCTATACCTGTCATGTTTCTTGGATTATTTACAAGCGGTATTCAAGCTCTTATTTTTGCAACTTTAGCCGCGGCTTATATAGGGGAATCCATGGAGGGTCATCATTGATTAGTTTTCGAAATAGTCTTTATTTTTAAGCTTATCCCAATTGAGGCAATGCATAGTTCAAGATTGGTTCTTAGTTGAGGAACATAATAGATATAAATACATATATATATACGACTAGAGTTGTAGGAGGAAAGATAGACGATATTACGAAATGGCGGATGAGTTAGTGGGGGTCACCACTAGATATATGGAATGTTTATAAGGCCAGCCACAGCCCCTGTATATTTTTCGAAGAATTCTTCTAGAATCCGATTCAATATAAAAAGAAAATGCGGGCGGTTTACGTTATGAAAGAAACAAATGTATATGTGATATTAGATATATACTAGTTATATAGGGGTTATCTCTATCTATATTTCTATAATTAATTTCATTATTTTTTTTTTTTATTTTATTCGAAGTTTTAGTTACTTCGACTCAATATATTTTTGTGATCAAATCAAATAAGTAATAATTCATTGGTTGATTGTATCATTAACCATTTTTTTTTGGTGCGAGGAACCTATCATCATGAATCCACTGATTTCTGCCGCTTCCGTTATTGCTGCTGGATTGGCCGTAGGGCTTGCTTCTATTGGACCTGGAATTGGTCAAGGTACTGCTGCAGGCCAAGCCGTAGAAGGTATTGCGAGACAACCAGAAGCAGAAGGAAAAATACGAGGTACTTTATTACTTAGTCTAGCTTTTATGGAAGCTTTAACAATTTATGGACTGGTCGTGGCATTAGCGCTTTTATTTGCGAATCCTTTTGTTTAATTTAATCCTAGAATGAAAATGTAAAAAAGTACGTTACCCACTTTTTTCTTATTTTATTAATTCGTTGCCATTTGCTTCTGTGAATTATATCAATACTTTATTCCTACAATTATGTATATGTATTTGTTGCGACAATACCCCGGGAAGGAGTGATTTGAGGATGAGGAATTTGTGGATTCACTCGCTTTCTTCCTTCCCGTCCTTAGTTTAGTACGATGGAATTTTTATTTTTCTTTTAGGAAGTGTTTGCACAAAGGAGATATTTTGCAATTGATACGAGACCCAGGACCTAACTTAATAAGTATCTTATCGGATACTTCTAAAAAAAAAATAAGAAATTTTTGAATTCTCAATCTCAAATTCAATAAATAGATTTAATCTACTCCCATTAACATTAAAAAAAAGGGAAATTAAGAAAAAGAAATCGATAAAAAAAAGGGCGAGTCAAGTCATACAAAAAGAACTCTGTTCTTTCTTAGTCCTATCTATAAGAGGAGAGCATATGAAAAATGTAACCGATTCTTTCGTTTCCTTAGGCCACTGGCCATCCGCCGGGAGTTTCGGGTTTAATACCGATATTTTAGCAACAAATCCAATAAATCTAAGTGTAGTGCTTGGTGTATTGATTTTTTTTGGAAAGGGAGTGTGTGCGAGTTGTATATTTCACAAATAGGTTGGATCTAACCGACTGCACTTTATTTATGTTATTCTATATTTCAAATTTTTATAGGATAAATAGGAAAAAAGTGCATAATCTCGACGAATTCCTTCTGAGTAAATTCATAAATCATATGTAAGAACCATAGCATTTCGTTATTCATTGGTAAGTTCGCTTTGATTCTCTATCAACCAACCAATAATGTGAGACCATTAACATGGTTAAAGCTAAACTGTTTGAAGTCCGGGCACAACATGGTACTCTTTCTACCACTACGTTAATAACGAAATGGTTTAAAAAAGAATAGTTTATAATTTTTCCGATATAGAACACTCATATCGATAAAATGATTTGAACCATTTATTAGAATAAAGAAAGGGCGCCTTGCCCTTTATTATATTATCCAATGCCGAATCGGCAACCTATGTTATGTATAAAAAGGGGGAATTTTTGGATTTGAATAAAAAAGGAAATTAAATTTTCAAATTTTCTATATTTCTATAATATAGAAATATCTATTTTCAATGAAATAAAGAACAAATAAAGAAACAACTTTGCTGACAATTATAGATTTTTTGTCTGGTCGGAAGAGTCCTCCTAATATTCTGTTCTTGTATCGGTTTTGATATGTTTGAATACAAACAGAAATAGAGAGGATAGGCTCATTATATTAAAAAAAGATAAGGGAATGTCCATAAAATTTAAAATTGAGCGTGAGAGCCAAATGAATCGAAAGATTCATGTTTGGTTCGGGAAGAGATCATGGAAGTTGTGAAATTAATGGTAAGATAATCTACTTTCATTAAATGATTTATTAGATAATCGAAAACAGAGGATTTTAAGTACTATTCGAAATTCGGAAGAATTACGTAGAGGGGCCATTGAACAGCTCGAAAGAGCCCGGGCTCGTTTACGGAAAGTAGAAATGGAAGCAGATGAGTATCGAATGAACGGATACTCTGAGATAGAACGAGAAAAAGCCAATTTGATTAATGCTACTTCTTCTAGTTTGGAACAATTAGAAAATTACAAAAATGAAACCCTTCATTTTGAACAACAAAGAGCAATTAATCAGGTCCGACAACAAGTTTTCCAACAAGCCTTACAGGGAGCTCTAGGAACTCTGAATAGTTGTTTAAATAGCGAGTTACATTTCCGTACCATCAGTGCTAATATTGGAATCCTCGGGGCCATGGAAGAAATAACTGATTAGCCCTTCTACTTTTACTTTAGTTTAGAGTTTAGGTATTATTTTTTACCT